TTTTTGAGGACCCGCTATAATACTGAGAAAGATTTCTGCATATTCGAACAAACCGGTTGATAATCTCAGAATCCGAGGAATCAGCCCGAGTCGGTTTACTAATGGGATGTCCTATTGCATTACAAAATTTCATTTTTGACAACGATTCAACTAAAGGAAGAATTGGAACGATCGTATCAAGTTTATTTATGGTATTATCTATTATCAACGAATTTTCGAGCATTTGACTCCGTACTACTAAGGGGTTTAGACATACACTTGAAAGATAACCCAAAAGGGAGAGGGAATGCTTGGATAATGAATTTATATAGATCTTTTCCGGGTGAAACCCCACATCAAAATGACATTGACATACATTGACAAGATAATATTTCCACTTTTTCATCGGAAAAGGCCTATCTTTTGAAGCCAGAATAGATTTTCCTTCATATCGAAAATAATGTATGAAAGAATCCTTAACCAAGCATAGGGTTGCCCGAAAATCATTAGTAAAGCTTTCAGCAAAATCTTCTATTTTTTCATAGAAATATATTCGTTCAAAAAGGACCCGAAAAAATGTTGATTGTAAATGAAAGGATTGGTTACGAAGAAAGAAGAGAATAGATTCGTATTCATATACATGAAAATTATATAAGAACAAGAATAATCTTGGATTATCCTTTGCAAAAATGGAAATAGATTTCTTTGGAATAATAAGACTGTTCAAATTCCAATACTCATGAAGAAAGAGTCGTAATAAATGCAAAGAGGAGGGATCTCTCACCCAGTAACGAAGTGTTTGAACCAATTTTTCTAGATGAATAGGGTAAGGTATTAGTACATCTGACACATAATTTAAATGTGGAAACTTACTCTCTAAAAAAGGAAATATTGAATGAAGTGATTGTAAATTATGAGATTTTACTATTTCTGACCTTTCTAAAAGGGATACTAATTGTCGGGAAAATGGAATTTCTACAATGACTGCAATCCCCCCCGAGAGCATTTGAGAATGCAAATTCTTGTTGTACCTAAAAAGTGGATTTTGGTTCGAATCATTAACAGAAAAAATCAAATGATTCTGTTGATACGTTCGAGTAATTAAATGTTTTACAACTAATAAACTTGATTTAGATTTAATGTCATAACCCCTATTTTCCAACAAAATGGATCTATTTAAACCATGATCACGAACAAATGTATAAATATACTCCCGAAAGATAAGTGGGTATAGGAAGTCATTTTTTCGAGACCGATCTAGTTCGAAATATCTTTTGTATTTCTCTATTTTCATTTGAAATTCAATTTAATTGAAGCAAAGATAGGAGATTTTGGGGGTTATTCAATAATACATAGTGCGATACAGTAAAAACAAAAAAGTATAATAAGAAAAGAATAGATACTTCAGAAATTGGCAAATTCATCAACGGATTCTCTATTTTCTCTTTGTTCCATCGAATCGATTTATGTTGATTATAGGATAAGAAGATGGTTAGAAATCCTTTATTTTTTCACGCCAATCGCTCTTTTGATTTTGGAAAAAAAAAGTTATTTATCAATATACTCTTTCTTCTACACATTTGATTCCCCTCACAGTGGAGAATGACAATATAGTTAGGATTTATTAAAAAAATGGAAAATCCATTCATGGAAAAGCCTTTCCGCGCAGGCACTAATCTATTTTTAACGTCCAATTAGATCGGAAAATCGTTCAAATTAAGAACGGGAGCTCGTTGCTTTTTTGTTTCCCGATAATTAGAGCCGTATAACTCTATCCATTTATTAACTCAGACCCACTTTAATAATAGAAATATTATAATTATAATTTTTTTTTCGTTTTATGTTCCGCACCAAGAATTCAAACAAGGTTTGGAACCGATCCAAAAAAATTTCTCAGAATTCTCCATTAATACGACATGCTATTTTTTCCATTCATTCCTTTCAGCAGGATCAGTCGTGGTCTTACAAACTATACCAAGGTATGGACGAATTTCTTTCTTCATACAAATGCGTAAAAGACGTTAGCCGCACTTAAAAGCCGAGTACTCTACCATTGAGTTAGCAACCCCCCCCAAAAAAAATTACGTTATGTAGATATAATTATCATAAAAAAAATAGAATCATCATTAAAAAATTTAATAATAAATTAAATAAAAAAAAGAAAGATAAAGTCAAATTTATATGTAGATAAGGTCAAATGTAGATAAGGTCAAATTTACAAATTTATATGATTTACAAATTTCTCATGGCATGGATGAAATATATATGTATATCATATTTCTTAATATACTGGATTTGCTTTATTTTCTATATTCTATATTTTATTTTAGAAGTTGTTTGCTTTTATTTTATAAATTTGCTATTTTATTCTTTTTATTATAAATTATTATAAATTTTATAATTATATATATTTTTATATATATTTATATATATATATATTTTTATATATATATATATTATATATATTTAAAAATTTTTATGTTTTGTAAAAGATATAAAATATAAAAAAAACTTATAAAAACTGAAAGACTAAAATAAAGAGATAAATAGATCCGAAACTAAAATCTAATTGCCCAGATCGAATTATATTTATTTGATACACTGTTGTCAATATGAATGTAAATGTGTTGAGAAAAATATCTGCAATGAAGATTAGTTAAAATAAAAAACCAAAATTGCCTTTATTATGCTCTTACATAGAGAGAGGGTTGTTCACAAAGACATATTTTTATATATAAAATTGGGGATGTTCTGGGACGGAAGGATTCGAACCTCCGAATAGCGGGACCAAAACCCGTTGCCTTACCACTTGGCTACGCCCCATTTATATTTTGATTCAACACAAATAAACACTACTATTGGTATTGGTTCTTCGTCAATTCACTGAATTTGTTGATCATAATATAGAATTCTATTAAGATATTGTATGAAAATATGATTTCTTCTATTCTTTTTTTAGTTAAGAATTGAAGGATTTTTGATTGGGTAAGTTTAAAGTTTTTGGTCTACCTTACTTCTTTATTTATTACTTGATACTTTAAAAAATATCAATTTTTATATCAATTATCAATAACCCATTAATATCAATAACCTATTAATAACTCAATCAAAATGAAATTCTCTTCAAGAACAAAATGTTTGTTATGCTTAATATTTTTAGTTTGATTTGCATCGGTTCTACCCTTTATTCAAATTCAAGCAATTTTTTCTTTACAAAATTGCCCGAAGCCTACGCCTTTTTGAACCCGGTCGTGGATGTTATGCCAATAATCCCTCTGTTCTTTTTTCTGTTAGCTTTTGTTTGGCAAGCGGCTGTAAGTTTTCGATGAGATCTTTAATACTATCCTCAAATAATTTATAATTTATTCGATAAACAAAATTATAGTACTTAATAAGATATAAGATCGGATAAGTTTTTATAGTATAAGTTTATTGTATAGACATGAAAAATCTGGATTATCGGATTTCCCCATTCTGAGCTTTTTTTCATGTCATTGAAAAAAAACCTAGTCTAGTAGAGTACCCCGCAATATCGAATTGTGGGGATAAAAAAATTTGCAATGAAAGACTCAACTCTATATTCAAAATGAATTTAGAAAAATTCTTTGCTCTTTCTAAAAATTGCTAGAAACTGCTTTATTTCTTTGTGTCAAAATATGATATAAAATATGATATATAGAGAATCTATTTTCTTTTTTTTCCAAACCAAAAAAAGATCTTGGAGATTGTCTAATGCTTACTCTCAAACTCTTTGTTTATACAGTAGTGATATTCTTTGTTTCTCTCTTCATCTTCGGGTTTTTATCTAATGATCCAAGGCGTAATCCTGGACGTGAAGGTGAAGAATAAAATCAAAACAAAAAGAAAAATACGGCTTTTTCCTTGCTTAATTTTTCAATGTTCTTAGCATTTTAACTATATCTACATTTCTACATTTTGATCTCTAACTATAACTATTACTACATTTTGATCTTTAACTATTAACTAAATAAATAAAGCAAAAAGGTTTGATAAATTTAAAAGATAAAAAATACCAAATCATCAATGAAACCGGAAAGAGAGGGATTCGAACCCTCGGTACGAATAATTCGTACAACGGATTAGCAATCCGACGCTTTAGTCCACTCAGCCATCTCTCCCAATTTAAAATAATTACTATGTTAAAGTTAAATAAGTAAAGCTTAAAAAAACAAAGCCTCTTTGCTATGTCTCTTTTTTTTTTATCTTTTTGTACTTTAAATATATAATCAAATATATAATCCGAATAATCTTTAACTTTAATATACAATCTCAATAATCTAAATATCTATAACTATAAAAAAATATATACGATAATTTTGTTTGGAATAGATAATTATTGTATTGTGTAGTTTTTTGGTTTTATATAGTTTTATTTTATTATTTTTTTTGTCCAAAAATGTTATTTTCACAACCTGGCCCGTGTCACGGGCCATTCTTGTTGAAAAAAAAATTGTATTAGAAATTTTTTAGATAAATATTAGATAAAATTGTTTATTTGATTCGAAAACAAAATACTTGTTATTGAAACAATCAGAAAGAGGACTATTTCCATTCCTATCCTATAGATCAAATGATATAAAGTCAACGAGTCCTTTTTCCCTAATCTCGTTGGGTCCATGAAGAAATACAATAACAATATCAGAAGAAATACAATATCAACGCTATACTTTTCGTGATTCTTTTATGATCCTACCAGGATCATGTCCCGTCCTTTTACTCGACAAAAGATTCATTTCTATACAATAATCGCATCATAGCGGGTATAGTTTAGTGGTAAAAGTGTGATTCGTTCTATGATAATCCAAAAAGTTAAGGGATCTTCGGCATATAATATATCCCGATCAAAAACTTTATTTCTAAAAAGGATTAAATCCTTGACCTCTCAATAAGAATTTTGAGGAATAATATACATTCTCGTGATTTGTATCCAAAAGTCAATTAGAAATTGAAAAATTGGATTATTAAGATTACGAAACATAATTTTTGACTTTCAATTGAAT